ATGAGAGAACATGTGAGAGAACATGAGAGAAACCTTTCTTTATATTTCTAATTGATTGACAAAAAGATTTTGTATCATACATTACAAATTTATTGATTGAATATTGAATTGATACCCCGGATTCCCCCCAAAAATTTTTTTTTCAATGCTTACCCGTTAGTTAGTTAACAACTTGATTAGATCATATGCTTAATTCCTGATAGGAAACAAAATAGTCAAATAATTATTCATCGAATGACTATTCATCTATTATATTTTCATCAAGGGAGGGGAGTAGTAAGACTTTATGAAAAAATGGCGGTTCAATTCGATGTTATCTAAAGAGAAGTTAGAACATAAAAGGGGGCTAAGTAAATCAATGAATAATCTTAATGCTGTTGGACATACCAGTGGAAGTGAAGAGCCCATTCTAAATGATACGGAGAAAACCATTCCCAGTTTGAATGATAGTGGTAGTTATAGTTTCAGTACTGTTGATTATTTATTTGATATCAGGAATATTTGGAGTTCTATCTCTGATAACACTTTTTTAGTTAGGGATGGTAAGGGTGACAGTTATTCTGTATATTTTGATATTGAAAATAATAGTTTTTGTCTGAGTGAACTAGAAAGTTTTTTTTCCAGTTATTTAAATAGTAGGTCTAAGAGTAACAATCACTACTATTATCATTCGATGTATGATACTCAATCTAGTTGGAATAATCACATTAATAGTTGCATTGATAATTATCTTCGTTTTGAAGTCACTATTCATAGTTATATTTTCGGTGGTACCGACAATGACAGTGACAGTTATATTTCTAGTTTCATTTGTACTGAAAATATAAACGGAATTGAAAGTGGGAATTCTAGTATAAAAATTGGTGGTAACCGCCTCAATATAAGAAGAAGATCTAATGATTTTAATATAAATAAAAAATACAGAAATTTGTGGGTTCAATGCGAAAATTGTTATGGATTAAATTATAAAAAATTTTTTAGGTCCAAAATGAATATTTGCGAACAATGTGGATATCATTTGAAAATGAGTAGTTCAGATAGAATCGAACTTTTGATTGATCCGGGCACCTGGGATCCTATGGATGAAGATATGGTCTCCATGGACCCCATTGAATTTCATTCAGAAGAGGAGGCCTATAGAGATCGTATTGATTCTTATCAAAGAAGGACAGGTTTAACTGAAGCTGTTCAAACGGGTATAGGGCAACTAAATGGTATTCCCATAGCAATTGGGGTTATGGATTTTCGGTTCATGGGGGGCAGTATGGGATCTGTAGTAGGCGAAAAAATCACTCGTTTGATCGAGTATGCTACTAATCGATCTCTACCCGTCGTTATTGTCTGTGCTTCTGGAGGAGCACGCATGCAAGAAGGAAGTTTGAGTTTGATGCAAATGGCTAAAATATCTTCTGCTTCATATAATTATCAATCAAATAAAAAGTTATTCTATGTATCCATTCTTACATCTCCTACAACTGGTGGAGTAACTGCCAGTTTTGGTATGTTAGGAGATGTTATTATTGCTGAACCCAATGCCTACATTGCTTTTGCGGGTAAAAGAGTAATTGAACAAACATTGAAAAAAACAATTCCCGACGGTTTACAAGCGGCTGAGTATTTATTCCATAAGGGCTTATTGGACCCAATCGTACCACGTAATCTTTTAAAAGGTGCTCTGAGTGAGTTATTTCAACTCCACGGTTTTTTTCCTTTGAATAAAAAAAAAATGCAAAAAAAATATCGAAATAAAAATATAGATAGAGAAACTATAGAATAGAAACAATTTCTATGTCTACTACATGTATACCAAGAATTCTCGTTTTTAACTAGGAATCCTAATTTGTTGAATTAATTTAGTTAGAGTCGTGAACTTATAATAAACTCTTTCATTTTTTTTTATTCAACAAATTTATAAATTTATTGGATTTTTATTTCAATTAAAATAAAAAACTTTTTATTTTATTATTTATTTTATTATTTATTATTATATTGGATATATTGGAAAGATAGAAAGAATATAACTATGGGAAAATAAGAAAATTTCTTAAACTGGGTTATCATACATATTTGTGTAGAAAGATGAATAGGTACACTGCATTTAGTTCTCATTCCTTGCACTTCTTTTTTACTTATTTTTTATTAATTAATAAAAATATCTATTTAGAATAGATATATCATAAGATTTCTTTATAATAATACCTATAATAATAGGTACAAATAAAATATTAAATCGAGGTACCCATTCTATGACAGATCTTAACTTACCCTCTATTTTTGTCCCTTTAGTGGGCCTAGTATTTCCGGCGATTGCAATGGCTTCTTTATTTCTTCATGTCCAAAAAAATAAGATTGTCTAGATCCGATGAGACAAAATTTCATCAATTTTTTTCAACACTGAATCATAATACAGATATTTATTTGGTACAGGGATTTGTTTAGTGTAATTATGGTATGTGACCGAACACAAATGGAACTGTTATGCATGAGGATACATGATACCCGCGTAAATGCATATATATGTATATGCGGGTATATCTGGTTAAAAATTTTTAAATGATCGGCGAATATTTTTATCTATTAGTATCTATTTATCTATTAGTATCTATTTATCTATTAGTATCTATTAGAATTCGTTTTTCTATTTTCTAATAGATAGAAAGTAAATGTATCTAACAAATTACTCCTAATGGTTCATATCAGAATAATACTAGTTGATGAAAGTTTTTTCGGCATCAAGAAAAGTCACTTTTTTTTTTCTCAATTCCAATCGAATGCAACTGGATCTAATATAGTATGAACTGGCGATCAGAACATATATGGATAGAACTTATAACAGGGTCTAGAAAAGCAAGTAATTTTTTCTGGGCCTGTATCCTTTTTGGGGGCTCACTAGGATTCTTAGTGGTTGGAACTTCCAGTTATCTTGGTAGGAATCTGATACCGGGGTTTCCATCTCAGCAAATTCTTTTTTTTCCACAAGGGATCGTGATGTCTTTCTATGGGATTGCGGGCCTATTCATTAGTTCCTATTTGTGGTGTACAATTTCATGGAATGTAGGTAGTGGTTATGACCGATTCGATAGAAAAGAAGGAATAATGTGTATTTTTCGTTGGGGATTCCCCGGAAAAAATCGTCGCATCTTCCTTCGCTTCTTTATGAAAGATATCCAATCCATCAGAATGGAGGTTAAAGAGGGTCTTTTTCCTCGTCGTATTGTTTATATGGAAATCAGAGGCCAAGGAACCATTCCCTTGACTCGTACTGATGAGAATTTGACTCCACGAGAAATTGAGCAAAAAGCGGCCGAATTGGCCTATTTCTTGGGCGTACCAATTGAAGTATTTTGAAATAAAGCGAACGAAGAATGAATGTTTTCCCCGCATAATGGAAGGGACTTACTAATTTCCTTTTTAATACAATTGAAGTTTCCTCAGAATGTGCATTCGAGCAAAACATGTTCGATTCCATTTCCTTGTTCTGTTGGCGTAACAATCCGCATAAAATAAAACAAAAGTAGGAGAACGTATATGGAACAACTATAAATATAATAAACTAATTATAATAAATAAAAAGAAATTTTTTTCTATATCAAAACCTTTTTGTATGCGTATAGGGCCAACTCAATCAATTCTTTTATACTAATAAAAAATCTAATCTAGGTATGAATTCATTAAATACTTGAATGAATATGTATTTCGTAATCGTAATACAGAGTTCATTTTTTTCATTTCATCCGAAAAAGGGACCCTTATTCTTTCTATTTCTATATTCTTTCTAGATCTAAGGAAAAAATTTATTATACAATAAAAAATGGAAATAGGAAATAGACCCATAGGTTCGATATCTTGTTATAGAACTCATGCTTTAGAGAAATATCAGATAGAGTTGACAAATAAAGCAGTTCTGTAACAATTCACAGATAAAAAATGAAAAAAAAGAAAGCATTGACTTCCCTCCCGTATCTTGCATCTATATTATTTTTTTTGCCCTGGTGGATATCTATCTCATTTCAAAAAAGTCTGGAACCTTGGATTAGTAATTGGTGGAATACTAGTCAACCCGATACTTTTTTGAATGATATTCAAGAGAAAAATGTTCTAGAAAAATTCTTAGAATTAGAAGAACTATTCTTGTTGGACGAAATGATAGAAGAATATCCCGGGACACATATACAAAAGCTTTGTATAGGAATACACAAGAAAACGATACAATTGGTCAAAACACACAACGAATATCATCTCCATGTCATTTTGCATTCGTCGACAAATATAATCTGTTTCGCTATTCTAAGTGGTTATTTTATTCTGGGTAATGAAGAGCTTGTCATTCTTAATTCTTGGGTTCAAGAATTCTTCTATAACTTAAGTGACACAATAAAAGCTTTTTCGATTCTTTTAGTTACTGATTTATGGATCGGATTTCACTCGACCCATGGTTGGGAACTAATGATTGGTTCGATCTACAATGATTTTGGATTGGCTCATAACGATCAAATTATATTTGGTCTTGTTTCTACTTTTCCAGTTATTCTAGATACAATTGTGAAATATTGGATCTTCCGTTTTTTAAATCGCGTATCCCCTTCCCTTGTAGTCATTTATCATTCAATGAATGAATGAAGAACTTATTTTATTTGATCTCTTGGTATCAATAAAAATTTTTCTTCGCGTATGTATAAAGAAAGCATTTTACATTTTACTTTTTCTTTATACTTCTACCTTTTCAAGGTATTCGTTCGTCCTATTTCAGTAGAATTATTTCAGTACAATGGCAGACTTGTAGATAGAGAACTATATTAGTCACCTATCTAATTTATTGTAGAAATTCCTGGATTAATGGTTGGATCATGCAAAATAGAAATACTTTTTCTTGGGTAAAGGAACAGATGACTCGATCCATTTCTGTATCGATCATGATATATATAATAACTCGAACATCTATTTCAAATGCGTATCCCATTTTTGCGCAGCAAGGTTATGAAAATCCACGAGAAGCAACT